TATTTTTGTGCCTTTAGTGGGCTTAATATTTCCGGCAATTGGTATGGTTTCTTTATTTCTTTATGTTCAAAAAAACAAAATTTTTTAGATATTATGCGGTTAAATCTTTTTTTTTTAAGACTTAGGCTTATTTCGAGCATAACACAAATATCTAGTTAGTAGAATGGCAGTTTACCCCGAGTTCGTATGCATAAACATGCAGATATGAGTAACTGACTTATAGCTTTTTGAAAAAAAAAATTGGTATCGGTAAGATTTCGGCAGTGTAAAGTAACTATATCTACAATCTACATGTCTGGGGATATCTATAAAAAATGATATCATATATAATTATATATATAATACATAGAAAAGAGATGTTATTTTTTAGTTTAACTCTAAGCAATTGATGAATTACTCCTAAAGCTTCACATCATAATAGTGCTAGTTGATGAGGGTTACTTCGGAAACAAAAAAAGTCGATTTTATTGGGGTTCCTCCCAATTACAATACAATGCAACTAGATGTAGTATGACTTGGCGATCCGACCGGATATGGATAGAATTTATAGCAGGGTCTCGAAAACCGAGTAATTTCTGCTGGGCCTTTATCCTTTTTTTAGGTTCATTAGGGTTTTTATTGGTTGGAACTTCTAGTTATCTTGGTAGGTATTTTCTACCGTTATTTCCCTCGCAGCAAATCGTTTTTTTTCCACAAGGAATCGTGATGTCTTTCTATGGAATTGCGGGTCTTTTTATTAGTTCCTATTTGTGGTGCACAATTGCGTGGAATGTGGGTAGCGGTTATGATCGATTCGATATAAAAGAAGAAATAGTGTGTATTTTTCGTTGGGGATTTCCTGGAAAAAATCGTCGTATCCTTCTGCGATTCCTTATGAAGGACATTCAATCCATCAGAATGGAAGTTAAAGAGGGTTTTTTTTCTCGTCCTATACTTTATATCGAAATCAGAGGCCAGGGGTCCATTCCCTTGACTCGTATCGATGAGAATTTGACTCTACGAGAAATTGAACAGAAAGCCGCTGAATTGGCCTATTTCTTGCGTGTACCAATTGAAGTTTTTTGAAAAAAAAAAGTAAAAGCTTTCTTATTTTATTCTTAAGAAAAGCTAAAGAAAAAATAGAAAGATAATTCCAGAATTCTCTTTCTATTTTTTCTATTCTATAGCATAACTTAACTAAAGTTTATGCCGAACTCTGATTAGAACAAAAAAAGTAAACGTACATGAAACAACCATAAAACAAAATAGTTTTTGTCCATAAATTCTTTTTTTGTTTATGCATAGTTAAATCGACTGAAATCAATTCATTAACGAAAACGAAAGAAGTAAGAAATTGAAATAATGGATTCATTATATATATCAAAACATTTCAGAATAAAGAATTCCTCTTAATTATTCCTCTACTGCGGGTGACCCCCAAGTTTTTTTTTTTATTTTTTGCTATCTTGATAACCGGGGAGTTCTTGCGTCTCGAAATGTCAATAAGATTGAGTAATTTGAATAAAAAATGGCTCTTTCGTGCAGTCCTCCAAAGGAGAGAATTGCTTCGAATTTGAGCAATTGATATATATTGAAAGAATTATATAAATTATAATAAATTATATAATTTATATTTATATTGTTTTCCTCTATTCTTTCGAAATTCAAGACCAAACACTGTACTGAAATAAAAAATCGGGATATAGACTGGAGACTTGTAATGTAATAGAACTGATACTTGATTGAAATATTAGTATCGTATAGAGTCGACGAATGAGCCGAGTTAATTTCAAAATTCACAGATGGGCAAATGGCAAAAAAGAAAGCATTTATTTCCCTTCTATATCTTGCATCTATAGTATTTTTACCTTGGTGGATTGCTCCCTCATTTACATTATTTACATTTAACAAAAGTCTGGAATCTTGGATTAATAATTGGTGGAATACTAGGCCCTCTGAAATTTTTTTGAATGATATTGAAGAAAAGAGTATTCTAAAAAAATTCATAGAATTAGAGGAACTTTCCCTCTTCGACGAAATGATAAAGGAATACCCGGAAGGGCCTTTACATTTACCAAAACTCCATGCTGGAGTCTACAACGAAACAATACAATTGATCAAGATGCACAATGAGAGTGGTATACATACGATTTTACATTTCTCAACAAATATACTTTCTTTCCTTATTCTAAGTGTTTATTATATTCTAGGTAATGAGGACCTTTTTTTTCTTAACTCTTGTCTTCAAGAATTTATATATAATTTAAGCGACACAATAAAAGCATTTTCTATTCTTTTATTAACCGATTTATGTATAGGATTCCATTCGCCCCATGGTTGGGAACTAATGATTGGTTCTATCTACAAAGATTTTGGATTTGATCATAATGATCACATTATCTCCGGTCTTGTTTCTACTTTTCCAGTCATTTTAGATACAATTTTTAAATTTTTGATTTTTCGTTATTTAAATCGCGTATCTCCGTCACTTGTAGTGATTTATCATTCCATGAATGATTGA